ATGCGTTGACTTTTTTCAACAAATCATAAAGATATTGGAACATTATATATTATTTTTGGTATATGATGTGGACTTCTTGGAACAGGATTAAGTTTATTGATTCGGTTTGAGTTAGGCACAGCCGGGGCATTCTTAGGTGATGATCATTTTTATAACGTGATTGTAACTGCCCACGCTTTTGTGATAATTTTTTTCATGGTAATACCTTTGATAATTGGAGGGTTTGGAAATTGGATGGTTCCTCTACTTATTGGAGCTCCCGATATAAGATTTCCTCGTATAAACAATATAAGTTTTTGGTTATTACCCCCCTCGTTTATTTTGCTTCTATGCTCTACCCTTATGGAGGGCGGAGCCGGAACAGGTTGAACTGTATACCCGCCACTTTCTGGCCCAATTGCTCATGGAGGAACGTCTGTTGATTTAGCTATTTTTTCACTACATTTAGCAGGTGCTTCTTCATTACTTGGTGCAATTAATTTTATTACTACTATTTTCAATATACGATCTTCAGCCATATCAATGGAGCGGCTAAGTCTATTTGTATGATCCGTATTAGTAACAGCTTTTCTCTTACTTTTATCTCTTCCAGTTCTTGCCGGTGCTATTACTATACTGTTAACCGATCGAAACTTCAACACTAGTTTCTTTGACCCTGCCGGAGGGGGAGACCCTATTCTTTACCAACATTTATTCTGGTTTTTCGGGCATCCCGAAGTTTATATTCTTATTCTTCCCGGTTTTGGTATAATTTCCCATATCCTTAGTAATTTTTCAATGAAGCCAGCCTTCGGGACGTTAGGAATGATTTATGCGATGATTTCTATTGGAATCTTAGGATTTATTGTGTGGGCTCATCATATGTTTACAGTAGGTATAGATGTAGATACACGGGCTTATTTCACGGCAGCTACAATAGTAATTGCCGTTCCGACCGGAATTAAAGTATTCAGCTGATTAATAACCCTATATGGCAGCCGAGGACCTTTTAACGCTCCCATGTATTGGGTTTTAGGTTTTATCTTTTTATTTACTTTGGGAGGTCTTACCGGGATTGTTTTATCTAACTCTTCTTTGGATATTGTTTTACACGATACTTACTATGTAGTGGCTCATTTTCATTATGTCCTCTCAATAGGGGCTGTCTTCGCTATCTTTGGTGGGTTTGTTTACTGATTTCCGTTGATGACTGGATTAACACTTCATGAGCGTTGAGCAAAAGCACATTTTTTGGTGATATTTTGTGCAGTTAATTTAACATTTTTTCCCCAACATTTTCTAGGATTAGCAGGTATACCTCGGCGGTATTCAGACTATCCAGATGCTTACTTTAAATGGAACCAAGTCTCTTCTTTTGGGTCTTTATTCTCAATTTTTGCGGTACTCATATTCGTTTTTATTCTCTGAGAGGCCTTAGTTTCACAACGGGGTGTTCTCTTCACTAAAGCCCCCTCAATTTCTCGAGAATGGGAAGAAGTTCTTCCTCTAGATTTCCACAGTAATACTGAAGCTTCAGTTACTACAACCGGGTAACTTTAGGCCTTATGTTTTAGACTAAGAAGAAGTGAAGTATAAATTTTTACATTTCAGTTACATTGAAAAAATCCACTTGAGTAGGGCACTTCTAGGCTAACCTCCAATCATACTTCATAAATAGGCTATTATCATTACATCCCTGGAAGATTAAAAGCTAAAAAGTTAATATATTTTACCTTTCGTATAATGGTTATACTATAATTATATAGAATTATAATTCCCGAAATAAGAAGAGCTATCTATTAACTTCTTTTAGTAATTTTTTAAAAGTTATGTTGAAATATGGCTATAAGATTGATAGATAGGAGCGAAAAACTTTCAATTCTTACGATATCTGGAAGCCTTCAAAAAGCATTTAGTGCTGAGAAATTAAATATAAAGTGATGAAATTTTATATGAGTAGAATTAAAAGTTTACTAGTATATTCTAGAGCTAACCCTAAAGAAATTTATTAATTAAACTATCAATCATTTTGGTATCTACACATATAGAGGGCTTTTTCAATGATTTAGGTATTGAAACTAATAATGTATAAATGAGTAGTATACATCTCATAGTTTGGAATAATGTTATGAATAATACATTAAAAAATTATAAGAAGACAATTAGTTAAAAGGAACTCGGCAAATATAAACTTCGACTGTTTAACAAAAACATAGCCTTAGGACAGTGATCTAAGGTTAAACCTGCCCAATGTTATTTTTATGAATGGCCGCGGTACTTTGACCGTGCTAAGGTAGCGCAATCAATTGGCTTTTAATTGAAGCCATGTATGAATGGAATCACGGGGTTTAGCTGTCTCTTAACTAATTTATTGAAATTACTATCTAGGTGAAAAAGCCTAGAATAAGAAAAAAGACGAGAAGACCCTTAGAGTTTTTCTGAATTTAGAAAAGATTTCTAAAAAAGTTTAGTTGGGGCAACATAGGAACAATTTTAAAAACCTCCTTTAATTTACTTACCGATATTAATAAACACGAATAAACTACCTTAGGGATAACAGCATAATTTTATTAATAAGTTTGTGACCTCGATGTTGGACTAGGAAACTGAAAGGCTAGCCGCCTTTTAGGAAAGTTCTGTTCGAACTATTATTCCTACATGATCTGAGTTCAGACCGGCGTAAGCCAGGTCAGATTCTATCTTTTTACTGTAAAATCTTAGTACGAAAGGACCAGATTTTAGTATTTAATAAATATATTTCTAATATTGACTTGGCAGAAAATATGCGATTGACTTAGGATCAATCTATAATATGATAATATTAGTCAAAGGTACTGTACTTTAAATTAGAAGTTCTAGCTTGCATCTAGAGAGTAGACAACCGTCTCAGAACCAGTTATGCTCAAAAAGAGTTCTCAAGAATACTAACTTTGGGAGTTAGAGGGTAGTTTTATTAACTATTTTTGAATTGTCTTTTGTTTTTTGGTTTAGTAGCTCTGTTATTCTTTGTCTTCCACTATTTAAGAATCCAATTAGAATGGCCGCTATAGTTGTTGCAATTAGACTTCTAATTGTAAGTATCATATCGCTAGTCTCTAGATTTTGGTTTTCTTATGTGTTATTTTTAGTATATGTTGGTGGGCTGCTAGTAATATTTATCTACATTTGTCTGGTAAGAAGAAACTACCCGTTTAAGTTAAGGGCTAGAAGTTTCATCTTTATTTTACTGACTTCTTATATAGTTTCCCTAAAGAGGGATAGCCCATTTATCTCAAAGTTTTTAGGTTTTAGAACATGAACAGGGGGAGAAGGTCTATTAGAGGCTAGAAATATTTCTATTTTTTTATTTTTAGCGATTCTCCTCTTAATTATGCTTTTAGTAGTTGTGCGAGTATCCGGGGCTGGCTGTTTTACTGTAAGTAATGAAAAGTCTTAAAAGATTAAAATTTTCTCTGTTACTATTTAGATACTCAACTATAATACTTATTAGTTCCTATGCACTTCTAAAATTAAATAATACGATAATTCTTGAGTTGAACTTATTTGACTTGTCAACCACAAGGTTTACATTAACACTTATTTTCGATAAGATTAGAGTAAGCTTTAGGATGGTAGTAACACTAATTTCTGGAAGTGTTTTTATGTTTTCTCATAAATACATAGAAGAAGACCCCTTTTCTGGGCGTTTTATTTGAATCCTCCTTTCTTTTGTGATTTCTATGAACTTGTTGATTTTTTCAGGGTCAATTTTCTTTCTTCTTTTGGGGTGAGATGGACTTGGGATTACATCTTTTGCACTAATTATTTACTATGAGAGAAAGGAGTCTCAGCTAGCTGGTTTTCAAACGTTAATAATTAATCGTTTAGGAGATGTAATTATTGTATTAAGTATGTTTTTATTTATAACACAAGGACAGTTTTCCTTCGTAGCAATAAGAGATAGCATATTCTACCTATCCGGTGTGGTGCTTATATTTTGCGTAGCCGCCTTAACAAAAAGCGCCCAATTTCCTTTTAGGTCTTGGCTCCCTGCCGCAATGGCAGCCCCAACTCCGGTAAGAGCTCTAGTACACTCCTCTACGCTTGTAACAGCTGGAATTTTCTTGATTATTCGTCTCTCTTACAGGTTACCCTTAGACCAAAATATCTGTAGAATACTTTTGTTGTGCGGGTCTGTGACATGCCTATTGGGAGGTTGGGCTGCTACATACGAAAATGATATTAAGAAAATTATTGCTCTATCTACTCTCAGTCAACTTGGGGTTATAATTTTTAGTCTTGGTATAAACCTCCCCGCTTTAGGGCTTTTTCATTTGTATACTCATGCTCTTTTTAAAGCGCTCTTATTCTTGGCTGCTGGGCATATTCTTATAGTAACTTTTGGGGTACAAGACATTCGCAGCATAGGAGGAGTTGGAGTCCTTATACCTATGACTTGTGTGATATTCAATATTAGAAGCTTATGTTTAGTCGGAGCCCCCTTTATGAGCGCCTTCTACTCTAAACATTTAATCTTAGAAAAAATATTTATAAGTCCTGTTAATCTAATTAGAGTAGCTATTATAATGGTTGCTACTATAATAACTGCTAAGTATGTTTCGCGGACCCTAAAAGCTATTTCTTGAGACAAAACTGGCATGCCGCTTCTATCAAGATGCTCTGATATTTTTACTTCTTTGCCAGTTTTAATCTTAGCCCTGGGAGCCATCACTGGGGGGAAATTAATTTTGAGACTGGAGATTTCCAACTTAGAGTTAGCTTTTTTACCTAGTGCTGAAGCAACATTAATTAATATAGTGACTGTTGTTGGGGTTACCTGGGGTTTGATAGAAGCAGGTGTACCTAAAAGTAGCTATGCTTTCTCTACTTTATTCTTTCTCACTCCTTTAGTATACGGAAGAACAAAACCTTTTAGCTCCTTCATGTCTAAATTAAAAGTCCTTGATGAAGGCTGAGTTGAACCTTACTCGTTGCTAAAAAACGGTTCCTCATACCTATGAGGTGCATCTCTTTCCCAACACGGGTATTGACCCAATTCACGTTTAATTATGTCATCTTTTTTTATGACTCTTTTAATTTTATTGAGTGCTTTATTTAGTAGCTAGAATTTTAACCTGTTTATGTGCACTAATCGCTGTTGCTTTTTTTACCTTACTGGAACGGAAGATTTTAGGATACGTTCAACTTCGAAAAGGCCCAACTAAAGTAAGTATTTGAGGCATTATTCAGCCCCTAGCCGATGCTTTAAAACTATTTATTAAAGAGAAAATTATACCTTATGGGAGAAACCAATATATGTTTTTGTTTGCGCCTATCTTAAGGCTAACCTTGGGGCTGGCTCTATGATATCTTTACCCCAGATCTTGGTCAAACAAATTTGTGGCATGAGGACTGCTTCTTTTTTTTTGTATTACATCTTTAAATGTCTACGGTACAATATTAGCAGGTTGGGCTTCTAACTCAAAATATGCTTTTCTAGGAGCCTTACGGGCCTCCGCGCAAACTATTTCCTACGAGGTTAGAATACTGCTTTTGCTACTATTTAGTGCTTTTTTGTTGTCTACATATTCATGGGACCAAGCCCTTAAATGTAGTTTTCCTGTAGTATTCCTGTTAATCCCCATGTTTATAGTCTGATTTACTAGGACTGTCGCTGAAACAAATCGAGCTCCCTTCGATTTTGCAGAAGGTGAGTCAGAGTTAGTTTCAGGATTCAATGTAGAGTTTGGGGGTGGTCTTTTCACATTACTCTTCCTTGCTGAGTATGCAGCTATTCTATTTATGTCAATAGCAACAGCAGTCTGGTTTTTCTCACAATCTTTTTTAACCCCCCTGACTTTTGCAGTAGAGATTTTAATTATAGCTATCCTCTTTTTGCTAATTCGAGGGGCTTACCCCCGATTCCGGTATGACTTACTAATAATACTTTGTTGGAAATCTTTTTTGCCTTTTTCGCTGTGCGCCTTATTTTTAATTTCTTTAAGTATGAACTTCTAGAGAACTTATTTTGGTGGCTGAACATCTAGGCGATAAATTGTAAATTTATTTATGACTTTACTGTCCCAAAGGAACTATAGGTTAAGCGTTATTAAACCATTGGCCTTCAAAGCCGAAAATGAGAGGTCTAGTTTCGATGCATTTATTAAAGCTCTCTTGGTTAGGAATTAGCACTTCATTATTTGCTTTTATTAAATTGAACAGTCACACGTTAATTTTGTTGATTAGCCTAGAAGCTTTAATACTGAGACTATTAACTTTTATTTTCTCATTTTCCCTTATGTACAGGACTAGGTACCATCTTTTCCTTATTCTTTTAACTTTTGCAGCATGTGAGGCTTCTTTAGGTCTAGCCTTATTAGTGAGTATCCTACGGTTACGTAGAAATGATTATGTCACTTCTTTCAGATCGTTGAATTTTTATGCATAAATTACGTCAAGCCAACCCAGCCGAACAGTTTTTAGGTTTACCAAGTCCTATAAGGTTTTCCATTTGATGAAATGGAGGATCGATCCTGATGTTATTATTAGGATTACAGATTTTAACAGGACTTTTCTTATCAATACATTATACAGCAGATATAACTAATACTTTCGCCTCTGTGATTCATATTATACGAGACGTGCCAGCAGGATGGTTGTTCCGGAGCTTACACGCTAACGGTGCTTCATTATTTTTTGTTTTTTTATATCTACATATTGGACGTGGATTATATTACCAAAGATACATCACTCAGCCCCACACTTGAATAGTGGGTGTAACAATTTTCCTTGTTAGAATGGGTACAGCCTTTCTAGGCTATGTCCTTCCATGAGGGCAAATATCATTTTGGGGTGCAACAGTAATTACTAATCTAGTGTCCGCCATTCCGTATCTAGGAACTATAGTTGTGGAATGAATCTGGGGAGGGTTTTCTGTAGGTCAGTCAACCCTAAATCGATTTTTCTCTTTACACTTTATTCTCCCGTTTATAGTTGGTGCATTAAGAGCTCTTCATATTCTATTCTTGCATGAAAAAGGGTCTACAAACCCCCTTGGGGAGTTAAACCATATTAGTAAGATCCCTTTTCATCCGTACTTTTCTTGAAAAGATATCGTAGGATTTATTGTAATACTAGGGATGCTTCTTGCATTAGGTTTCTTTTTTCCTGCGCTGCTGGGCGACCCTGAGAATTTTAACCAGGCTAGTCCTATGGTAACTCCTGTTCATATTCAACCAGAATGGTATTTTCTATTTGCTTATGCTATTCTTCGTTCCATTCCGAGAAAATTAGGAGGTGTCTTAGCTTTAGCTGCTTCAATTGTAATTCTCTATTTTCTTCCCTTAGGAGCTGCCTATGGAAAAATTGTTCCTGCGTCATTCACTCCACCTTATCAGGTAGTATACTGGACCTTGATTATTTTCTTCGTCCTGTTGACCTGGCTAGGCGCATGCCCCATTGAAGAGCCTTACGCAACCCTCGCAGTGCCGATTAGTATTCTCTATTTCCTTGCGTTCGTTGTTTTAGTAAGACTTCCTGCAATCTGGAAAAAAGTTTTAGCTTTTTAACTTAGTTTAAGTCAAAACAAGAGCTTGTCAAGCTCTAAATGCAAACCAGTTTTGTAGTTAAATAAACAAATAGCTTAAATATTAAAGCATTACATTGAAGCTGTAATTATAGGATTCTTTCTTTTGTTTAATGAGATTTTGAGGTCAATTTAACCTTATAGATGCAGCCTCTCCTCTTCAGGGAGAGATGTTTTTATTTCATGATCATGCAATAGTTTTACTATTAGGGATTTTTGTATTTGTTGCAGTTTTAGGATTTAAATTAGTTATGAATACACTTACCTCCCGAGTTATATTAGAAGCTCAGCGTTTAGAAACAATTTGAACCATTATTCCGGCTCTGCTTTTAATTTGATTAGCCTTGCCCTCATTACGGCTTCTATACTTGTTAGACGAACAGAGTAATAGGGGTATTATTCTGAAGGCGACGGGACATCAATGATATTGGAGATATGAAATCCCCTTTTCTAATAGTGGAAGTTTTGACTCCTATATGGTCCCAGAAAGTGATCTAAATGAGGGAGACTATCGGCTACTGGAAGTAGACAACCGGGCAGTGGTACCGTTTGGGATGGAAACTACAGTGATTGCCACATCAGCAGATGTTTTACATGCTTGGACTCTTCCTTCTATAGGGGTTAAAATAGATGCTGTACCAGGGCGGTTAAACAGAATGAGTATGTTTGTTGAAAAGCCGGGAGTATATTATGGTCAATGTTCTGAAATCTGTGGAGCTAATCATTCATTCATGCCCATTGTTGTGGAAGCTGTTGACTTAGAGGATTTCTGTAGTCTAGAATTTTAGGTTTCTCTAAGAAGTATAATATTGTACATTTGCCTTCCAAGCAAAAAGACTAGAAGTTCTAGGTTAGAGAAAGTCGTAAAAGTTAGTTTAAGCTACAAAACAATGGCTTGTGGCGCCGTAGATAGCTATCGGCTACTTCTACCACCAGGTCGTAGTTTAAACATAACAAAACACCAGGTTGCAAGCCCGGAGAAGTATAGCTTCCGACTTGAGACCCTTTTCTCACAGACGATTCCTCCAATATGCATAGTGGGTTCCCCCCCTCCAATATTTATATATAATCACATCACGTGAATCTTTTGGGTTATGGCCCTCCTGGAGTACCAAAAACTCCCGTGCATTACACCAAAAAGATTGTTGTAAAAGACCAAATAGTCATAGTAAACGCTTAAAGTTTACGCATTAATTCTGCCATTTCACAAATATTATTTACTTGAAGAAAGGTAGGGATAATTTACTTCTTTTTCCTACTTTTGTAGAAGAGATAAAAGGAGCTTTTTTTCTTAGTCCACAAAATAACACAATGTATAAGCAAAGCACTATCAAATATATAAAAAATCCTAATATTGGACTTAACTGAGGCATCGAGAAAGGCACAAATAAAATATGCTAATATTTGAGTAACAATCAAATGCTCCAATAGCTTCTTCCCCATTACTATCTAAGAATAGGTTGGATGTTCTTCACCGTAAAGTTTCACTAATAAAGAGAATACGTATGCCTGGATCGTGCAAACAAAAACTTCAAATATATTATAAACAATGTGAGCTGAGAAGACAAATCCTAATCTCATTAGTCTACAAGAGGCCAGGGACGTGGCAATTAGCCCTATAATAATATGTCCAGCACTAATGTTAGCAATAATTCGGATTCTCAGGGTAAGAGGTCGAATTAAAATCCTTGCTGTCTCAATTACCACTAAAAAAGGGACAAACCCTCCTGGAGCTCCAGCGGGAGCCAGGTGGGCTGCGGACTCAACTGGGAATTTTGTTCACCCAGATAGGATTAAAGTAGTTCAAAAAACCACAGCTAATGATGCTGAGATTCAAATATTACTTGTCGGCCCGTAAACAAAAGGAACTAGACCCAAGAAATTTATACTTAATAAGAATAATATTAAGGCGAAGAGTATTAGAGGAAAAGCAGGTAAAGCTTTTTGTCGAGTCTCTCTGTTGGTAGAAATTATAGTAAGCAAGGTTTTTATGTACCTCTGCCCTCACGATGATGAAATTGAAAATACAGAGGCAAGAAGAATCGGAGTAGCTCATATGAAAAATGAAAGCTTTCCTACCTGCATACAATCTAGAGCTGAGAATAAGTCTGATATCATTCACCTGAGAGGATTACACCTCAAAGCTAAGGCCGAAACTTAGTGCAAAAATTCGCTTTCAGATATATAATGTACGCATCTTAGTGGTATCTTTAGAACTATTGATTCAATTCCACCTTGAAAAAGTGATGTGATGTTTTCACCATAAAGACAGGTGCACCTTCCGGTACACCTACTATGTTACGACTTATTTCATTTTTCAATGAAAGCGACGGGCGATTTGTACACAGTTAAATTCCAAATTCAAGAGTTAATTTTTATAGATGTTACTTTCAAGTCCATTTTCCTTGTTTCATTACAAAACAATTCTAAAAGCTTTAATTATTGTAACTCACCTAGACTTTTATATGGGCTGCATCTAAACCTGTCTTTTTGTCAATTACATTTTGAATTCATCTTAAATGAATGCTGAAGACGGCGATATACAAACTTTAGATAAAAGCAGAGTTTATTGAGGATTATCATTTACCTGGCAAGTTCCCCTGAAATTTTTAACTGCCGCCATGTAGTTTAAGTTTTAACTTTTTAGTCTTAGTACTTAGGCCTTCAAATTTATACTCTATATAGTAGGGTATCTAATCCTAGTTTATAATCAGAGCTTAAGAGTGAAACTAGAAAAGTAAGATTTCGCCTTATAACAATTTCACCTGATTATAGGCGCTTTTTTCTTAATCTGACCTAAATAAGTTAACTTAGCTGCTAGGTATGACCGCGACTGCTGGCACCTAGTTAGTCCAGCTGTATAGGCTTAATTAAATTACTATTTCTAGCATAGTTTAATGCTTCTTGCTGGGTTACGAAGACTTTATAAGCTAAGTATAGCCTTTAACACCATAATAACCATGCTATAAGTTTAACCTATGTTAACTTTTAATCATTACAAAGTTTTAAACAGGGGGTTTAATCCATTGTTGGGTTATGAGCCCAAAAGCTTACGTTTTAGCTTACCTATTTTCTAGTTTCTAAATCAATCAAGAGCTCCCTCATTTCACTCATGAAATATTCCAAACAGCAAAATAAGTAGAAATAAAAAAAGAGCTACCCCTGTAAGAAGTCTGGTGTTAGTTGAAAAAACTCTCAATACCGGGAACAGCAGGGCGATTTCAACGTCAAAAATTAAGAATAAAACTACTAATAAGAAGAAACGCGTGGAAAAAGGAGATCGCATTTTTCTTAAGGGGTCAAAGCCACATTCGAACGCAGTCAGTTTCTCCCTAAAATCCCTATATCTCAGGTAATTAGTAAGCATATAGATAGCAATTAGAGCAACACATAGGACAGCTGAAAACCTGATAGCCAGTATAAACATGTTTACGGGTCTTTAAAAATTTACGTAAATTTTTGTTGAGAAACTTTATTTCTCTTAAAAGGCTTTCAAAACCTCTGTCAAAACAAAATGTTTGAAGATTTGAAATTTAGGCTGCTAACTTGAGTTCGGGGAAACATTTTCTCCATCTTCATATGATTGAACTTATTTGTGTAATTAGGTCCACATTTGTTCTTAGTAATTGGATAACCGTGATATTTGCTTTTTCATTGTCTATGGTCTTAGGAATCTTAAAAATGAACCAAAACTTCATACTGTCGATAGACACTTTTTTTACTTTTTCCAGAGTCTCCAATTTACTTATTTTTTTAACTTGTTTGTTGTGCTTTTTGGCTTTAATCTCTACTCCTGAGGAAAAAATATCTTATTTCTACAGCTTATGTCTCTCATTATTATGTGTCATCCTTGTTGTTGCTTTTTCCGCTTCCAACTTATTCGTTTTTTATGTATTCTTTGAGGCTTCATTAATCCCAACTCTAATTCTGATTATTGGATGAGGGTATCAGCCCGAACGGCTCCAAGCCGGGACATACATGATACTGTACACTGTAGGAGCCTCTTTGCCTCTTTTATTACTTATTTTATGGCATTGTTCTAATATGGATACTATAAACACATACATGTTACACTTAGTCAGCTCAAGAATAGGAGGGATTATCAGAGTTGCTATCTTTGGCGCTTTTCTTGTAAAACTTCCCATGTATGGGGTTCATTTATGGCTTCCGAAGGCTCACGTAGAAGCTCCTTTAGTAGGGTCAATAATTCTAGCAGGTATCCTGCTAAAATTAGGAGGATACGGTATATTGCAAATAAGATTTTGCTTTAATTTAAAGTTAGGCTTATTCATAACTGTTCTTATTAGCCTAAGCATGTGAGGGGGGTTTTTAGCAACTTTGATATGTCTACGTCAAGTAGATGTTAAATCTTTAGTTGCCTATTCTTCCGTAGGTCACATAAGTATTGTAGCGGCCGGGATCTTATTAGACAGAACATGAGGAATAACCAGAGCAGTAATCACAATAATAGCTCATGGATTTTCTTCGTCAGCCATGTTTTGTTTGGCATACTTTTCTTATAAAAAAAGGCATACTCGTAATATTCCTTATATAAAAGGAATACTTCAAGTATACCCAGCTTTAAGAATAATGTGATTTGTTTTCTGTTGTATTAACATGGCCTGCCCTCCTACTCTAAATTTGATAGGGGAAATGGCTATTATCCCAACTCTTTGAAGAAGAAACTTCTTGCTAGCCTTGATTATAGGTTTAATAGTGTTCTTTAGCGCGAGCTACAATATGTACCTTTATTCGGCTATTACCCATGGTTCATTCTCTAGCTATTTTTTAGGGGGGTTTCCTATAAAAAGTTATTCACAAATCGCCCTAGCTGCTCATATGTTTCCTCTTATCCTAATCTTTAAGTCAACATTGTTTTCTTTTTATTTCAACTTACTAGCAGAGCTACAAATACAGTTGGTACTATCTAGAAAAATGAAATTTATCTCTGAGTTACAAAGTCAGTGCTTTATTTTAAGCTATTCTAGAACGATCCTCATCAATAGATTCTAACATATAAAAAAAGTCAGACTACATCTACAAAATGTCAGTATCAAGCGGCGGAAAGAAAACCTAAATGGTGATTCTTATCAAAATGGAGAAAAAACATTCGTAGAAAACACACAGTTAAGAATCTAGCCCCTACTATTACATGCAAACCATGGAATCCAGTAGCAATAAAAAAAGTAGATCCATACACACTATCTGCGATAGAGAAGGCTGTTTCACTATATTCCCCGTACTGTAATCATAAAAAGTAAAATCCTAGGGCCAAAGTCAAAAATAATCCCTGAAGAGCTCTTTGCTTGTCACCTTTCTCTAACCTGTGATGTGTTCAGGTTACGCTAACTCCAGATAATAATAACACTGATGTATTTAGTAAGGGAACCTGGAAAGGAGATAGTGTACTAATTCCAACAGGAGGTCAAACTGACCCAATCTCTAAAGTTGGTGCTAGACTCCTATGGAAATAGGCTCAAAAGAATGAGAAAAAGAAGCATACTTCGGAAACGATAAATAAAATAAACCCTGCTTTTAACCCAGTTACCACATAAGAAGTGTGGTAGCCCTGGAAGGTTGACTCGCGAACGACGTCTCGTCACCAAAGGTATGAAATAAGGGTAACACAGAATAATCCTAAAAGTAATAGAGTATAGTCTCCATTTCGGATATAATACACTAAACCAGTAGGCATACATAACACTCCAAAAGAATTCAAAAGAGGTCAAGGACTATATTCTACTAAATGAAAAGGGTGTTTCATAAATAAGATAAAACAAAGTTTTTTTCTGTATCATTTTTTTTTCAAAAATGAATCGAGTAGACGCCGGATGAACGGGTATCATTGATGTTGATAATCATAGAACAAATGTTCTTCTACTTTATGTCATCTGGAAATTTATTGTTCTTATTGGTTTTGTTAACAGGACCGCTAGTGAGAGTCTCTTCCACGAATTGAGTTCTATGTTGAGTAGGAATAGAACTTAGATTTCTAGGAGCAATCCCTCTTATACTAATGGATTCAGGGTTCCACTCACTAAGAAAAGAATCTGTTATAAAATATTTTTGTATCCAAGCCTTGGGGAGAGGTTTACTTATACTTGGGGGTGTTCTATTATTTATAAACCCCATAATCTCAACGATTTCTAACTTTATTTTTGTCTTGAGGCTATTCATGAAACTCGGCATATTCCCACTACACTTTTGGGTCCCCAGAGTAGCCGCGGGACTAAATTGGGTCCCAATATTTGTTTTATTAGCATGGCAAAAGATTCCTCCCTTTGCTTTTTTAATAAGCATAATAGAAAATGCTCATTGGATACTCACTCCTGTACTTGTATTTGGGGGGATGACAGCTTTGGTAGGGGCAATCATTGGCCTTAATCAAACCTCTCTTCGAGCAATATTAGGTAGATCCTCTATTGCTCACACAGGGTGAGCTTGTATCGGGGCAGTAGCAGGCGGGTTATGAACTTATTTTTTTATCTATTGTCTAAGTTTTGCGGTTTTAATACTCTTCTGTCTTTTTAATAATAAGTTTATAACTGGAGTCGCAATTTTAAGCCTGAGGGGGTTACCCCCTTTTGCCATGTTTGTTGGAAAATGAGCCATTTTAAAGAGAGTTTTAATAAGTGATTCTAGGTTTTTATTCCTAATTTTACCAATTTTAAGAGCACTCTTAAGCCTTTTTTTTTATCTAAAGTTTTTCTATTCTTTCTATTTAAGGTACAAACTTTCAGTTAACGATCCGAAATACTCAATCATATCTGCCCTATTATTTTTTGGGATAACTGGAGCCTTATTTATCGTAGCTTTTTAGTTTCGGTGACCGAGAATAGGTGAAAGATTTTTAATCTTTTTACAGGGTTTCCCTCCGAGATA